AGTAAGAAAAATTCACATATTTTTGGTGATTTATCCTACTTGTCACAAGCATATGTATTTTACAAATTATCACAAACCCAAGTTATTAATTTGTCTAAATTTAGATCTGTTCTTCAATATAACACAACGTCTTGTTTCCTTAAGACTAAAATAAAGGACTATTTTAAAACACTAGGAATATTTCATTCGGAATTAAAACATAAGAAACTTCAGAGTTATAGAATCAATCAATGGAAAAACTGGTTAAGATGGCATTATCAATACGATTTATCTCAGATTAGATGGTCTAGATTAATGCCAAAAAAATGGCGAACTAGGGTTAATCAAAGTTGTATGGCTCAAAATAAAAATCGAAACTTAAACAAATGGAATTCATATGAAAAAGACCAATTAATTCATTACAAAAAAGAAAATGATTCGGAACTCTATTCATTATCAAACCAAAAAGATAATTTTAAAAAATGTTATAGATATGGTCTTTTAGCATATAAATCAATTAATTATGAAAATAAAAGTGACTCATTTTTTTCTAGATTACCCTTTCAAGTAAAGAAGAACTTAGAAATTTCGTATAATTCCAACACGTCCAAACACAACTTTGTTGATATGCCCGGCAATCTTCATATCAATAATTATCTAAGAAAGGTCAATATTCTAGATATAGAAAGAAATCTCGATAGAAAATATTTTGATTGGAAAATTATCCATTTTTCTCTTAGACAAAAAGGAGATATTGAAGCCTGGGTTAAGATCGATACCAACAGTAATCCAAATACTAAAATTGGTATTAATAATTATCAAATAATTGATAAAATTGAGAAAAAAGGGGTTTTTTATCTTACAACTCATCAAAATCCAGAAAAAACTCCAAAAAATTCGAAAAAAGTCTTTTTTGATTGGATGGGAATGAATGAAAAAATATTTAATCGTCCCATATTGAATCTGGAATTTTGGTTCTTCCCAGAATTTGTACTACTTTATAATGTCTATAAAATAAAACCGTGGATTATACCAAGCAAATTCCTTCTTTTTAATTTGAATACAAATGAAAATGTTATTCAAAACCAAAAACAAAACTTTTTTCTACCATCAAATAAAAAAATAAAGAATCGAAGTCAAGAAACAAAAGAACCCCCAAGTCAAAGAGAGCGTGGATCAGATATAGAAAACAAAGGAAATCTGAGCCCTGTTTTTTCAAAACATCAAACCGATCTTGAAAAAGATTACGTGGAATCAGACACAAAAAAGGGTCAAAATAAAAAACAATACAAAAGCAACACGGAAGCAGAACTAGATTTGTTCTTGAAACGTTATTTGCTTTTTCAATTAAGATGGAACGATGCTTTGAATCAAAGAATGCTCGAAAATATCAAGGTATATTGTCTCCTGCTTCGACTGATAAATCCAACCAAAATTACTATATCGTCAATTCAAAGGAGAGAAATGAGTTTGGATATAATGCTGATTCAGGCAAATTTACCTCTTACAGACTTGATGAAGAAGGGGGTATTGATTATCGAACCTATTCGGTTGTCTGTAAAACATAATGGACAATTTATTATGTATCAAACCATAGGTATTTCATTGGTTCATAAAAGTAAACACCAAACTAATCAAAGATACCGAGAACAAAGATATGTTGATAAAAAGAATTTTGACGAATTCATTCTGCAACCTCAAACTCAAAGAATAAATACAGAAAAAACTCATTTTGATTTGCTTGTTCCTGAAAATATTTTATGGTCTAGACGTCGTAGAGAATTGAGAATTCGAAGTTTTTTTAATTCTTTGAATTGGAATGTCGTCGATAGAAATTCAGTATTTTGCAACGAAACCAATGTAAAAAACTGGAGTCAATTTTTGGGTGAACGGAAACCCCTTTATAAAGATAAAAATGAATTAATTAAATTTAAGTTCTTTCTTTGGCCTAATTATCGATTAGAAGATTTAGCTTGTATGAATCGTTATTGGTTTGATACCAATAATGGTAGCCGGTTCAGTATCTTAAGGATACATATGTATCCACGATTGAAAATTAATTGATAGTACTATATACCCTGTCTCGTATAGAGTATCTGAAAGCAAACAAATGCAAACATGCCTTGTTTTACATCTCATTCGAATCTAATTCGAGTAGACAATACTAAATCAATAAAATAAGGTATTGATTAGATCTAGAAATGAATCAACAGAATCTTCTTCATTTTAGGATTTTAGGTTTCAATTATTCGCTTTTGTGACTGAAAAAAACGTACCTACCACCTTTTTGGATTCCTATCTGAATCAAATTTCAAATTTGATTAATTTATTGGAATTGCTAAAATTAGAGGTTCATAAAGAAATTAAGTCTATATACCACGTTCAAATTACTGGCATTATTATTACTGATCAATAAAATTCTAAAAAATCCATATCTGTAAAATAAAGAAAGGGGAAATTCGTTTATGGTAAAAAATTCTGTCATTTCAGTTATTTTTCAAGAAGAAAAGAAAGGATCTGTTGAATTTCAAGTATTCAATTTCACCAATAAGATACGGAGACTTACTTCACATTTAGAATTGCACAAAAAAGACTATTTATCTCAGAGAGGTTTGAAGAAAATTTTGGGAAAACGTCAACGACTGCTAGCTTATTTGGCAAAAAAAAATAGAGTACGTTATAAAGAATTAATTAATCAGTTGGACATTCGAGAGACAAAAACTCGTTAATTTGATTAATTTGAAGAGTTATTTCATTTTCACTTATATGTTTCGATTAAATTTTGATGAACTTCTTTTCACTTTCAGTAATTCATGGAAGAATGAATCGTTAAAAAACTTATGACTGCACCAACTACAAGAAAAGACCTCATGATAGTCAATATGGGACCTCAGCACCCATCAATGCACGGTGTTCTTCGACTCATCGTTACTCTAGATGGTGAAGATGTTGTCGACTGCGAACCAATATTGGGTTATTTACATAGAGGGATGGAGAAAATTGCGGAAAACCGAACAATTATACAATATTTGCCTTATGTAACACGTTGGGATTATTTAGCTACTATGTTCACAGAAGCAATAACCATAAATGGACCCGAACAATTAGGCAATATTCAAGTACCTAAAAGGGCTAGCTATATCAGAGTCATTATGTTGGAGTTGAGTCGGATAGCTTCTCATTTGTTATGGCTCGGTCCTTTTATGGCGGATATTGGTGCACAGACCCCTTTCTTCTATATTTTTCGAGAAAGAGAATTGATATATGACCTATTCGAAGCTGCCACCGGTATGCGAATGATGCATAATTATTTTCGTATTGGAGGAGTGGCTGCCGATCTACCCTATGGCTGGATAGATAAATGTTTGGATTTTTGCGATTATTTTTTAACAGGGGTTGCTGAGTATCAAAAACTTATTACCCGGAATCCTATTTTTTTAGAACGAGTTGAAGGCGTAGGCATTATTGGGAGAGACGAGGCATTAAATTGGGGTTTATCGGGACCAATGCTACGAGCTTCCGGAATAGAATGGGATCTTCGTAAAGTTGATCATTATGAGTCTTACGACGAATTTGATTGGCAGGTTCAATGGCAACGAGAAGGGGATTCATTAGCTCGTTATTTAGTACGAATCGGTGAAATGACAGAATCCATAAAGATTATTCAACAGGCTCTGGAAGGAATTCCAGGAGGGCCTTACGAAAATTTAGAAATGCGACGTTTTGACAGATTAAAAGATCCTGAATGGAATGATTTTGAATATCGGTTTATTAGTAAAAAGCCTTCTCCAACTTTTGAATTGTCGAAACAAGAACTTTATGTGAGAGTTGAAGCCCCAAAAGGAGAATTGGGGATTTTTCTGATAGGAGATCAGAGCGTTTTTCCTTGGAGATGGAAAATTCGCCCACCAGGTTTTGTCAATTTGCAAATTCTTCCTCAGTTAGTTAAAAGAATGAAATTGGCTGATATTATGACAATACTAGGTAGCATAGATATCATTATGGGAGAAGTTGATCGTTGAAATGATAATTGATACAACAGAAATAGAGACTATCAATTCTTTTTCCAAATTGGAATCCTTAAAAGAAGTCTATGGGATCATATGGATGCTTGTCCCTATTGTGACTCTTGTATTAGGAATCACAATAGGTGTACTAGTAATTGTTTGGTTAGAAAGAGAAATATCTGCAGGAATACAACAACGTATCGGACCTGAATATGCCGGCCCTTTAGGAATTCTTCAAGCTCTAGCAGATGGGACAAAACTACTTTTGAAAGAGAACCTTATTCCATCTACAGGAGATACTCGTTTATTCAGTATCGGACCATCCATAGCAGTAATATCTATCTTTCTAAGTTATTCAGTAATTCCTTTTGGTGATCACCTTGTTCTAGCCGATCTTAGTATTGGTGTTTTTTTTTGGATTGCCATTTCAAGTATTGCTCCCGTTGGACTTCTTATGTCGGGGTATGGATCAAATAATAAATATTCCTTTTTAGGTGGTCTACGGGCAGCTGCTCAATCAATTAGTTATGAAATACCATTAGCTCTATGTGTGTTATCAATATCTCTACGTGTGATTCGGTGAGACCTAAAATTTATCAAAATTCTTTTCTTTCTAGAAACAAGGATAAAAAGATTTGATTGACTATATATATTTTTATTTTTCTTCAGCGTTTGAGTTGATGAACTAAACCAGATAGTTATATGAGTGAAAGAAAACGGCTTCTAAATTTGCAGTAAAAAAGTTGAGTCTCATTTCCTATGTACAAGAATCAAATGGTGAAAAAAGTAAACATAAGCAAGAGAGATTGTTTACCCCAAGATTCGTGAATTGTCATGATAGCTTGAAGCGGGTTCAAAAGACCAACTCTATGGAGTTTTTACTGTCTATTACCATAGATGGATTTCCACAACGGGAGGTTTTTGAAACAAAAAATGAGTGGATGGTTAGGAAGACCAAGATACACAAAGGATTAGTAATTGAGATTATGTAAGTTATCCAAGAGGATATTTCTG